TTTTTAAATTTTTTTTTCTTTTTTTTATATTAATATTATATGATGCCCTAATATTACTACTAATCTAATGCTATATAGAGTATAGAATATAAACAGAAACAGTTAAAAAAAAGAAAGGCGGGTAGCGGGAATCGAACCCGCATCGTTAGCTTGGAAGGCTAGGGGTTATAGTCGACGTCGATTCAACATTTTGAACGTCTCTAATTCAAAACCGAACCCGAAACTTTGGTTTCATTCGGCTCCTTTATGGATGCGAACACTATTGAATAAAAAAATTCTAATCCATAACATCTATGTCAGCTTTTTTTGTCTGAATAGAGAAAAAAGGAATCGCTTTCTAGATGATCCTTCTAGCGGAGAGTGATTATACCAATCTTTCTAGTTACTTCGTTCTCTATTTTTAGTTGAGAAGATCCTGAGGAAAACGATTTTATTTCTATCGAGCTAAAACAATAAGTTGATGTTTCTAGTAAACTACAATCATCGGTTAAGAGCCATTTTGCTTCCATTTACGAAAAAAAAAAAATGGAAGGTTTAGTTACGATTCGAAACCTACTTTCTACCTGCACCCATGGATCCTTTACTCTACTTATGCAAGTATTAATATTATATGCAAGTATTAATATTATAATATAAATAATAAATATAACCAATTCCAAAATTCTGTTTCGCAATTTCATAATCCACCTTCTCACTTTCTAAGTGACCATTGGATACAAATCACGAGAATCTATATTTTTCTCGACTATGTTAGTGAGAAGTAAAGGGTTTAATCTTTTTTATAGAAAATAAAGTTTTTGCTCGGAATATGAATCAAACCGAAAGCAAAGACCCTTTAACTCTTTAAAGGGTTAATAAAACGAATCACACTTTTACCACTAAACTATACCCGCCACAATGCAATTATTGCATACAACCGCGCCTTTTGTCCAATAGGATTATTAGACATAATCAAGATAAAATCATCAAAATTCGGGTGTTGATCCCCCTTTTTTCTTTTCGTTTTCGTGGATCGAAATACTCTTTCTTTACTTTTGTTTGAATATTTACTATTGAATTTTCTATTTCTATATTTATATATATTTATATATTATTATTATATATTATTATTTATATATATTATATATATTATTATTTATATATATTATATATATTAATATATATTATATTATATATATTATATATTATTATTTATATATTATATTTAATATTATATTTATATATTATATAAATATAAAAATATAAATTAAATTTATATTATAAATTTATATGCTAATAAGCATTTTCAAATTCAAATAAAATAATATAAAGCATCATTATAAGTTGGAAAAAGGCCCGGCTGGGGACTGCCCGGGCCCTACCATGATAATAAGAAGTAGCTTTCGAACAAAATCAATGCAAGGGGCTCCTTAGTCGTCTTTAGTTTTCTTTTTCTTTTTAGATTGTTGGCACTTTCGAGTTCTTATACCTTACATCATATGTTATTTATAACAATGAAATGTCTGATAAAAGTTGTACATATTTATTCCATTTTATTACATATTTATTTTGATTACATATTCATATTAATTCCATATTAAAATCCTAGATAGAAAGAAAGATTTCTTTCTTTTTGTCTAATCTAACATAGTAATTGTCTTTTTGAATTAGGAGAGATGGCTGAGTGGACTAAAGCGTCGGATTGCTAATCCGTTGTACGAGTTATTCGTACCGAGGGTTCGAATCCCTCTCTTTCCGTTTTCGTTGATGACTTGATTTTTTTCCAATTTTGTAAATCCTTTGGTTGTTCTTAGTTGGCTATAAAATTCTAAGAAACTGTAAAAAAGAACCTCCTTTTATTCTTCACGCCCAGGATTGCGTGCGGGATCATTAGAGAGGAATCCAAAGATGAAGAGAGAGACAAAAAATATCACTACTGTGTAAACGAAGAGTTTGAGAGTAAGCATTACACAATCTCCAAGATAATTTTTTTTTGAAAAAAGAGAATAGATCCTCCAATTTCTACCTCATACGCTATTTAGATACCAAGAAACTAGGTTCTTTCTAGAAATCAAAAAGAATTTCAAAAAAAAAAAAGTCATTTTGAATAAAAACTTTTCATTAACCAAAATTTCTTTCACATCCCTCATTAAATAGTCTTAAATAGTCCCCAAGACCCTTTATTATATATATTATATATTATTATATATTATATTATATATTATTATATTATATATTATTATATATTTATATATTATATTATATATTATTATATATTATATTATATATTAATTATATATTATATATATATTTATATATATATATATTTATATATTATATATATTTTATATTTTTTATATTTTATTTTTATAAATTTATAAATTAAAATTTTATAAATTAAAATTATAAATTAAATAAATTAAAATAAATATTATAAATCAAATAATAATAATTAAATAATTATAATTAATAATTTAAATAAAATATTTAATATTAATAATAATAAATAATAAATAATAATTTTAATTTAAATAAAATTAAAATATTTAATATTTAATAATTTCAATAATTTCAAATTTGAATAATTTCAAATTTTAATAATTTTTTATTTTTTCTAATTAATATTAATAATTATTCTAATTAATAATTAATTCTAATTAATAATTAATTTAAATTTAATATTTTTAATATTTTCTAATTAATAATTAATTTAATATTATTTTAATTATTTTAAATCAATACGATTTGTTTTTGTTAGGGCTGTTACTGAACAGCGGATTAAAAAATGAGAATAACAAAACGGGGGTAAGCCGAATTTCTCTTGACTGTCAAAGAAGTTCAATGTTTGAATCGGGGGGGAGGGGTTCGGACTCTAAAACTTATCTGATCTTAGCAATTGTTAGAATTTTTTCTCGAATGAATAAATCATGAATTTTCTAGGAGATTATTAAAATAAAGATCTCATCGAAAACTTACAGCAGCTTGCCAAACAAAAGCTAAGAGAAAAAAGAAGAGAGGTATGGTTGGCATAACATCTACAATTGGATTCAAAAAGGAATAGGCCTCGGGCAATTTGCCGAAGAAAAAACTATGTGAATAAAGGTCAGAATTAAGACAGATACAAATCAAACTAAAGATATTAAGCATAACATACATTTTTTTCTTGAACATAATTGTATTTTGATTGAGTTATTGATATAAGGAAAAGGGGAAAAATTAAGATCGACAAAAAAATTCTTCTTTTAAACCCATACAATCAAAAATTCTCCAATTATCAAAAGCGAATAGAAGAAATCCTATTTTCATACAATATCTTAATTGAATTATATCTAATGATCAATAAATGAAGTTGAATTTTAGACCCACACGTATCACACCTATCAAAAGGCTAGTAAGAATTCTCTAGATATTTAAATTGGAATTGACAAATAACTACTATAAATATTACGCTTTAATTAGCGTTGAATAAAAATATAAATGGGGCGTGGCCAAGCGGTAAGGCAACGGGTTTTGGTCCCGCTATTCGGAGGTTCGAATCCTTCCGTCCCAGAGGGTATCCATTATCTTAGAATCGAAAAAAGACGGTTCTGTTTAAATTCAAAGTTGAATTTTGGGTGGAATGGGTTTCCTTCTTCTGATTTTTATCTGTTATGAATCATACCCTTTTTCACAAACTAAACCGAATCTAGTTCAAAAAAAGGGTGTAATTTAATCGATTTAGGATCCGGGTAAGGCGGGCATACGGAGTCTGAGAGTTTTGAATTCACAAGAGCCCGCTGGGCTTTTGATCATATGTTCAAACCCTGGATAGAAGGGGGTAGGTAAGTTAGTTATTTAGAAAAAACCCTCTGTTTCATCTCTCTTATCTATTTTCGATTTTATTAAAAATCGAATTTTCAATAATTATCTATTACTCTTTAGCTTTAGATCATAAGTAAATGAGGTAGTCTAATTATTTATGAATTTTTCTGAATTCAAACTTTTTTGTTACTAATAAAATTCACTCAAACTTAATAGCAGCAAGTGTCGGGACCCGTTAGGTTAAAATAAAAAGTAGGAGGGACTTAATTTGTACTTCTTTGGTTTGGTAGCTGGGAAGTTTGTATCCTCGATCAGAAGCGCCCCTTTCTCTTTTCTATTATGCCCCATTAGTCCCATAGAATAGGTGACCGGATAAGAGGTAATCGGAGGTATAATATCTGCGTCTGCCCAAATGACATTAACAAAAAGCCAGTGTTATATTAATATTATATCTAACTGGTGTATTTTCTTTGAATATCATTTTTTTTTAGTTCGTTATTTGGTGTTTGGTCCAAATGAAAAATGTAAATTTTTGTAACAATCAAACGGGGGGTTCTTTATGTCTTTTATTACTTTGACTCGCTTTATTTATATGTATTTTGTTTAATCAGAGATTCGGTAACACTTTATCGATCTTGCTATAAAATATTATAAAATAGAAAGTGAGTCAAGGTTTATCATCTATTTATTGTTCTATTTTAATAGAATAAATTTAATAGAATAAAAAGTCTTTTTATTTTGTGAAAAAGGTTTGTGATCCGAAATTTTGAATATAGACGATTTAGAATGGTGACAGGGCAGTTGTTCAGTCAATTTAATAGATATGAAAACGATCTTTTTTTTTTTCGACTTTTTGTTGTATCTAGTTTATTATTAAATTAATATTAAATTAATATTCATATCTAGTTTATTATTAAATTAATGTTTATTATTAAATTAATATTTATTAAATTAATATTTATTATTAAAATTATTAAATTTTAAATTAATATTAATAATTATTATTATTAAATTAATATTAATAAATATATTAATAAATTAATATTAAATTAATATTAAATTAATATTCATAATGAAAATAATGAAAAAAAAAAGGGGTTACTATCATTATTTGAAGAAAAGGGTAAGGTATATATTTGATCATCATAGAAAAAAAGAAGTATAAGTCCTTTTTTTCATTATGAATATGTTTAATTTGAATAATTTCTTAGAAATTAAGTCGAATTTTTGATACGTAAAGATACAGATTCGAAAATTCAATAAAGAACAAACCCTTTAGTTTATAGTTTATTAAAGTTTATTAAGAGTTTATTAAGTTTATTATTAAGTATTATTAAGAGTTTATTAAGTTTATTATTATTAGTTTATTAGTTTAGTTTAGTTTATTTCTGGAATTTTTAGTTTATTTTGGTTTATTTCTAGAATTTGAATTAGTAAGAATTCAAATCAAATAATTAAGAGTTCTTGCTAAAACGTCTTCCGGAAAGGAAAATAGTTACCGATCTCTATATATATAAATAGGAAAAGAGTATAGATTGGGACGTATACACAACAATGTAAAATGTAACCAATGACTATTCATGATTTCACAATTGAATCAATTCCATACCAATTCCAAATTCAGAGGAATGTTATGCTAAAACTTCGTTTGAAACGATGTGGTAGAAAGCAACGTGCGACTTGAAGGGCCCGATCCATTGTGGATTCTGTCTTTTATCCACCATTTTCTATTTCTATACTATAACTATATCTATTTCTATACTATAACTATATAAGTATATAAGCGAAGGTGCTCGCGACTCGACATCGGTTGGTAATGAAAATAGCCCGTGGTGGAGCTCGAGTAGAACGTATTAATTCATTTTTCGGAGCAAGAATCTAGGGTTAATGCAAATCAATAAATTGGAACAACTTCGTGAATATCTCTTAGATATAAAAATCAAAAGGATCCCATTCGAGCAAATTTTCCAGTCAAAAGGAAAATTGGTTGGAATTAATCAAACTTTTTCGATTCAAAGTGTATCACACGGGAATCAATCGTTCGTAAGATTCTTGTATAGAAGGAAATCCAAAATAAGGGGTATGTTGCTACCATTTTTAAAGGATTACAAAGCACCGAAGAGATGTCTAAACCTAATGATTGATAAAGGATCCCAAAACAAGGAAACACCGTCTCAATAGCTGCTGGCTGGGCCAGATTTAAGAATAAAAATCTCGTTTTTAAACGAGAGACAAACGAAACGGCGGGTGTAAAGACCACTCAATAAATAAAATCGCCTAACTATTTGTGAGCTTGTGAGCTATTAGCTATTTAAGAGTTATTTAATTTGAGTTATGAGTACGAATTTTTTCTTTTTTATTTTCAAGAACGAAGAAGAAAAAAAGATTAAAATCATAGTCTAATTGATTTGATGATTTTATGGATCCTTTTGTCATTTCTTAGAATTTTGATAAAACTTCGGATCAAATTCTTGTTTCTCGAGCCGTACGAGGAGAAAACTTCCTATACGTTTCTAGGAGGGGTATTATTCATCTACATCTATCTCAATGAGCTGTCTATCGAATCGTTGCAATTGATGTTCGATCCCGAAGAGAAGGAAAAGATCTTCAAAACGTGGGTTTTTATGATCCGATAAAGAATCAAACTTATTTAAATATTCCTGCTATTCTATATTTCCTTGAAAGGGGTGCTCAACTTACAGGAACCGTTCAGGATCTTTTTAAAAAGGCGTGGGATTTTAAGGAACTTCGCCCTAATCAAAGTCAATTTAATTAAAATTAAGGAAATATAAACAAGGGGCGGGGGTAGTGACTTGTATATCTATATCACTTTGTATGATCTTTCTCTCCCCCCCCCTCCCCTTTTTTTATTTATTTTTATTTCTTTTTTATTTACCGCTTTCTATTTATTATTATCCCCTTTTTATATATTATATAGACAATAGACAAAACCTTATAATAAAACGAAGAGGTTCAAGTTTCCGTATTCGACTTAGTGTGGATTAATGAATTTTAGGAATTTTCCACTCTTTTCTTTTTCACGCATTTCTGCTTTGTGTGTGTATCTATGTAGAATCGAAGTAGAGATGCAGTGTCAATACAACATAATTGGATACGTTTTTATTTTATATTTTAACTGTGTCAATTGACTTGATTTTGTATTTTGCGGTAAATTCTTTTCACACCATTTATATTTTATATTGACAACCGTTTATCGAACAAATATAATTCATTGCGATAAGTGAAGTGGATCTATTTATTTCCGTACCATAGGTTTGTTTGCTTTTTTTCTTTACGTCATTCAAACCGCGGTTCCTTGATATACGATATACATACGAGATTTTTGATTTTTTAATTGATTTTGATTGATTAAAGTTAAATCAAAAATAAAATAAAAAAAAAATAGGGGTGTTAGTCTATAAATTTTGACATTTATCTATATTTGATTTGTCTTTTCCTTTTATTTGTAGCAAATTTTATCTGCCAAGTTCTTGTATTTTCATTCGATCTGATCTATTCATTTATTCATTTCAGTTTTTATATTTGGAATCCATATAGAAAATCTTTTTTGATTTGTTAGTTCAACGGTTTGATTGCCTCGTTTAATTTCTTTATTGAGTTGAGTTTATTTTCATTCTGATTGTATCTATTCATTTTGTTATTTATTTAGATTTCTGTTTTTTTTTTGGGGGGGGGGTTGCTAACTCAACGGTAGAGTAC